CTCTGGAAAAATGACCGCCCGTAACCCAGCAGATAAAGTACATTATATAGTCCGTTTTAGGGATTGGCGACTTACCCATTCAGTGACTTTAGCACTGGACGCTCCCAAAATGGGTACTGTCGAGTCGGGGGAATTCAATAATATACGCCTGCCTTCCTTCGCCTTTCAGGGCCTATCCGAAAGAGAATCCAGTACTTCTTGGTCGTGAATATCTGAACTGGTTGTTCGCTGTTCAAGAATTCTTGTTTAGGCAGTTCATACCATCCATACATAGTGTATTGATCTAAGATTTCAATTCTTCCGTGTTTCAGCAGTAGCATATTGTTCCATGAAAAAATTTTGCATGTCATCCGGGAAAAGCCATCTTTTTCTCACCAATGTCTTTTGCATTTGATCCAATAGTGTTCTGTTAGATAGGAACAGATTTGATAAATACTGATAACTCTCGGATAGAGTATTAGAACGGAAAGATCCATTAGAACTATTGGTTCTTCTAAGCCATCTCCGGCGATGATTCAACCCTTCGAAGCGCTTTTCTTGCGTCTCCTCGAAAATCCAGCTTTTTCTCATAGATTTGATTTCGGAAGTAATAAACCACTTTAATATCTCTTCATCTGCATCTGCAAAGAATTCTCGATGTGAAAACATAGAGGCAAGGGCCGGATCTTCGGATAGGACAAAGAATGGATTTCCAGGGTTCCAAATGAATTGGCTTATTCGAAAAAGGACTTGTTCTTTGGAAATTCGAATTCTAGCTCGTGTCAGGTATATACTCTGCAAGAACGCCTCGTAAAACTTATCACCGACTTCATAATTAAACCTGTCAAATTGAGGTTCAAACCCATCGTTATCTTGATCGTCAAGCTTATAATACACACCCCTCTCCTTCTTTTGCTCAGCCGCTTCAAGAGGATTAGGATTCGGTTCAACTTCATCTTCATCATAATACGAATCATTCTCTTGATCATTCTCTTCAAGCTCATCCTCTTCATAGTCCGCAAGAACGAACTGGATCTGCTTGGCCCAAAATGAACTGGACCAATAGGGAACTCCCAATTCATTGTCATTGGTCCTTTCGACCCAATCAAATAGAAAGCCCCAAGGGGACCATATTCTAGGAGCCCAAACTATGAAATTGGAGAACATCTTCTGCGGGTTGACTTTTTCCCCCGCTACAAACACCTCCTCCGATTCATAGATAAATTTCTGATCAATCATAGATTGAAATCCATTTTGTATCATATCTGAGGGATTCCTTGGTTCGGGCCGAAGAAGCAATGGCACTCGATCCTTATCAAACTGACTGCAATCTTTTTCTGTCCGTGAGCATCCCTCTAGATCTGTCCGTGAGAATCCCTCTAGAATGCCTTCTATTTCTAATAGGCCATGAACTAGATCAAAATCATTCTCAACGAGTCTACCATAAGCGATCCTATTGTTTTCCTCTGGTTCGGGTGGAGACCAAAGATCTTGAGCGACCGATCCGGCAGAACAATTCAAAAGATAAAGAAGTATCGTTAATTTCTTCGTGCTCATTCCAAGTTCGACGTACGAGCTGTACAAATAAAAATCCCCTTCGTTACAGAATGTCTTCTGCAAATAGATAGATATCGGATCTATGGGGCAATTATTTAGAAGTAAATTTTGTGCGACAGCCCTTCCTATCTGATAGAAAAGGAGCCGAGAATTCTGAACCGGTATTACATGGGCTCGCAAATCCCAAGTTTGTCTATGACGAGCGAATCTAATTGTATTTTCGTCTATAATTGATTTCCCATGTGAAATACTAATCGATAGGGCCTCATTGGTAAGTGCTATAAGATCTTGTGCATTGGAACCCATGGTTATGGCCGCGAATCCATTAGCCTGGAACGCTTTTTTTTCCAAGCGAAATCCCCTAGTATATGAAAGAGTGAAAAAGTGCTTTCGTTGTTGTGGAATAAGAGGCCTTCGTACCTTAATGCACGTATCTAATCTATGCGGAGCTATTAGAGAGGGATCCACGAATTGGGGAAAATGGGTCGAAGCAATAACAAGACTATTTCCAGTGGAAGATCTTTCACAATCCCAGGAGAGAAGGTTCACTAATAGCTCGAGGGAGAAGGAACCCGAATCCCTAAAATGCAGCTCATGAATGTTTGGAATCCATATTATGCAAGGAGAGATTGCTTTTGTTAATTCGATTTGAAGGCTGATATAAAATTGGGCTACGCGCCACACCGTGTCCATCTCCTCAGTTAGCGCATCCATCCTAGTTAGCTGTTCCAGCTCCATATTAATCTTATCGTCATGAGCATCTCTCTCCTCAAAACTATAGATACTAGGATCAAAATCAATATCCATATCGTCAAAAACATGAATATCTTGATTAATAGCCTCAATAGGGTCACGAGCATCAATAAAAATCTCGATCTCATCATCACTGGCATCACTGTCATCATCATCATCAGCAAAACGAAAAACTGTATCCCGGAACTTGTCCAGAAATATCGTAATGAAA